AAGAATTTTTTCTATAATTATAGTATAGAATTTGAAATTCTCTATTATCTATAGTCTAATAGATATAATGTATAATAGCTACAACGAATTCTCTCATTCATTTATATTTCTCTTTTTCTATTTAGAATTCGAAAAAAAAAAATTCGAATTAATTAGTCTAAAACTTTTTTAGTCTAAAAAAGTTTAATTATAAAAAGTTTCTTTTTTTAAATTTATTAGTTCATTTAGACTATTTAAGTTAGACTTAGAATATCTATATCTTCTTTTAATGTATGATTTATCTTAACAATGGTAATTAATATATTTTTTATCTTACAATGGATATTATAATATATCAGATAACTATCTAAAAGATAAAAAACTAAGATAGTGAATAGATGAGATCCTAATAGTTTGCTGAACTCCTATGTATGCAAAATTTCTAGTATTTGAGCCCGCTTAGCTCAGAGGTTAGAGCATCGCATTTGTAATGCGATGGTCATCGGTTCGATTCCGATAGCCGGCTTTCCCTATTTCTTTTGTTTGATTTTTTACATAATTGACAATGTTAAAATCAAAGAACATAGAAAAAGCTTCTTCTCGCTTTGCCTTCCAAAGGTCGCTGATTTGTTTATTTAGATCTTTTCAGAATAAAACGGAAACCCCTTTTGATTTAATATATCGATATTCTATTTCTATATATACTTAATACTCGATTTAATTTCTATTTATCTAATAGCGTAATAGAGAAATTTTTATTAATTTCTGTTATTTATCTATTTAGTATTTCTATATTTATATAGAAGAATTTCTAAAGAATCTAGATCTTTGTTGTATGTAATACAATAGGAATACTACAATCTATATATAATTAATAATTAATAATTAACTAATTAAATAATTAAGAAAAAATTAATACAAATAAAAAAATATAAAAAAAGATGGATATTGATCCAAATTATCTCATTACTATTTGTAGTACAATACTTCAGCGGATTTCGCTTCATTTAGTTCAGTTTTAATTTTTTTATGAAATTTCAATCAAATTCATAAAGGAGTATTTATGTCACGTTACCGAGGGCCTCGTTTCAAAAAAATACGCCGTCTGGGGGCTTTACCGGGACTAACTAGTAAGAGGCCTAAAGCCAGAAAAAACCAATCCCGCCCCAGGAAAAAATCGCAATATCGTATTCGTTTAGAAGAAAAACAAAAATTGCGTTTTCATTATGGTCTTACAGAACGACAATTACTTAAATACGTTCGTATAGCCGGAAAAGCAAAAGGTTCAACAGGTCAGGTTTTACTACAATTACTTGAAATGCGTTTGGATAACATCCTTTTTCGATTGGGTATGGCTTCAACTATTCCTCAAGCCCGCCAATTAGTTAATCATAGACATATTTTAGTTAATGATCGTATAGTAGATATACCAAGTTATCGCTGCAAACCCCGCGATATTATTTCTGCGAGGAATGAACAAAAATCTAGAGCTCTGATTCAAAATTCTCTTGATTCATCGATCCCTAAGAAATTACCAAATCATTTGACCCTTCACACATTACAATATAAAGGATTAGTCAATCAAATACTAGATAGGAAATGGGTCGGTTTGAAAATAAATGAATTGCTTGTCGTAGAATATTATTCTCGTCAGACTTAAACCTAACTGAAAAAAAAAAGGGTTTGGACAAATTTGCCCCTTTTCGCCTAACTTAAGGTTAAGTAAAGGAACACAACACAAGGAAAAGGAAAAGGTTTTGATTCGGGGATTTTTCTCCCATTCATGAATCATAGATGATAAGTAGAGATGTTTTCAGTTCCTGTCGTCCAGTATTTTCCGTATCACAGAGATTCGAAATAGAGAATCTATATCAAAGAAAGGTCTAACTCTTTTGTATCGCTTTGTGGTTAATACATTGAATTATATTGGTGAATTCGGTGAAGGGGCGGAAAGAGAGGGATTCGAACCCTCGGTAAACAAAAGTCTACATAGCAGTTCCAATGCTACGCCTTGAACCACTCGGCCATCTCTCCTACATAATAATTATGGCCGATACCCCCAGTGAATAGCGAGTTATTCATATTAGACTGTTCGATAGGTACGGACAATGAATTCGAATTATTCGGCTAAAGATAAAGAGAAGATTTTTTTGTGAAAGGGCTGTTAAAATGTTAAACTTAAAAAAAATACAATTACAATAAAGCTATACATTTATTGATGTTTACTGATGAGGGTACTCATATCTTTTTTTATTATTAGGCTTAACGGATACCCTTAAAATTCATAATTCTCTTTAAACTTGAATTGAATTCCTTTTCTATAAGTTAGAATTTCTATAAGAATTTGAAAATTCTTTTCCAGTTTTATATCTCTCAACAATAACCCCTTACTCCATAGATCTATTAAAAATTCATAAATCATCCCAGGGATTTATATATATATTTGATTATATTGTGTATACCTTTTATGCACAAAACACAAAGGAAGCCTGTTATTCTATTTTCATGTTACGATTATTCGATTTTTTTTCCTCTTTCGACCATAAGTTATTCAAAACTTCTCAAATTTTCCTATTCTATCCTAAACCCATAGAATCAATCTTATGCTAAAACAAAAAGAGAAATTTGAAGTAGAGGGTTATCCCTTTTTTTAATTTTTTAATTGGTCCGTTTTTATGTTATTTCGTACTGTACACTTCCTTTGTTTGTGAGATCATTTTCTTACGAGGGGTAATGAAAAGAGTTATAGAATGGATTGCTACCTATGCCTAGATCGCGGATAAATGGAAATTTTATTGATAAGACCTTTTCAATCGTAGCCAATATCTTATTACGAATAATTCCGACAACTTCAGGAGAAAAAGAGGCATTTACTTATTACAGAGATGGTGCGATTTGATTTTTTTGTATTTACCGTTCTCGGTCTTAGGAAAACGACACGTGATTCGGAATAGAAAAGAAAACTATTGACTGAAATCAAAGAAAAAAAAAATTCACGCTTGTTGAAGGTGAAGTTTATAAATAAAACAATTCCTTCTGTCGTGTATCCCCGATTAATGCAACCTCAGATGCTTGGATTGTTGATTCTAGTATTGAGCGAAAGGTTACACCTATTCTGTATGGGTATGTATTGCGAGCCAACCCTACCACACTAGTACCAATAGGCGGCATAGAGGAAGAAGCACTACGCCGAGGAATCAACTACACGAAAACTTTGTTATTTGTTATAAAGACTCCTTTTCTTTATCGAGATCGGGGCTAAGAAAAAAAAATGGTTGGGACAACAAAATCCATCTCGTTTGTACTTTGGATACCCATATAACCATCGAAGACTGTTGAAGTGACTAATTCCTGAAAATGAAGGAGCGGTGATAACAAAGAAATTGCTGGAGTTTCCATTTTTATCTAGTAACAACAAACACGTTTAATGTTAAGAAACGATCTTTTGCAAGAGGGTTGGCTAAAGATTTCTTGTAAAAAAATTAGCCCCGCTCAGTTCATAATGACAATATTTCGACCTTTTTTAATTTCATGGATTATTCTCATTATGCACATAAAGGAGGAGCCGTATGAGGTGAAAACCTCGCGTACGGTTTTGGAACGGAGGATTCTTTGAATAGAATGACGACCGTAACGGATGTCAGCTCAATCCGAAGGAAATTATGCGGAAGCGTTACAGAATTATTATGAAGCTATGCGCCTAGAAATTGATCCCTATGATCGAAGCTATATACTCTATAACATAGGCCTTATCCACACAAGTAACGGAGAACATACAAAAGCTTTAGAATATTATTTTCGAGCACTAGAGCGAAACCCGTTCTTACCACAAGCTTTTAATAATATGGCTGTGATCTGTCATTACGTGCGACTATCTCCACTATAGAAAGAAAAAAGGAAAAAAAAGAGCAAATACACTAGTAAATACTAGAAAAAGGGGTTTTCTACATATTGCATCGTCCAAAAAACGATTTTTATCAGCTGTAGCAAAGGAAGAAACCTCATAGAAGTCAAAATGTGAAGAAATAGATAGGCCTAGAGACTTTTTTCTATGGATAGCGGATCTAATTGATAGAGGAAGCATCGTAAAGATCAATTAGCGAGTTTTTGAGCCGATACAATAAGAACTGCTTTTTTATGTCATGATATGAGATAAAAATTAGGAATCCACTTATGTAATAAAGCCGATCCCCTAAGGTATGGAGCAGCGGTGTAGCATCAGATCCCAAAGACAGTAAGTCTTTTTCATGAGGAAGAAGTCTTTTTCAAGGATTCTATATTAATTTCTCTATGAGATGAAACCGAGATAGTTACCTTTCAGAAAAATCTAACGATACTTTTGAAATGTTTATGCTTTTTTATTTTTCTAAAGGTGGGAGAAAAGATAAAACTTATTATTTATTTGAAGTTTGAAACTCATGTGATTAACCTCTTTTGGTTAATCCGAGAAAAATCGGATAGATCTATGAAAAACCTCATTCAATTAGATATATGATAGGGTCAAAAATGGGGCACCAAAAGAATTGACTGCCGAGCCGTATGAGTTAGGAAACTCTCAAGTACGGTTCTAAGGAAAGGAATTCATGCGCCTATTCCGACCGAGGAGAACAGGCCATTCGACAGGGGGATTCGGAAATTGCAGAGGCTTGGTTCGATCAAGCCGCTGAGTATTGGAAACAGGCTATAGCGCTTACTCCTGGTAATTATATTGAAGCACAGAATTGGTTAAAGATCACAAGGCGTTTCGAATAAGAACAAAGATTCTATGTTTATTGATTCTTTTATTTCTTCTTTTAGTATTTTAGAATTCGCAATATTATTCTTTTAAATTATTATTATAAATATATTAATATATTAATATATTTATAATAATTTTAATAGTGTTTGTGTATTGGTTGTTAATAATTCTTTGTTTATTGGTAAATCTTTTGTTAATTATTTGATAGTAATTGATTGTTTGTAGTATTTTGTTGGTCCCATCGGTCAGGACGTTTCTATCGGAAGAACCAATCAAAGAATCT